GGACATAGAGGTATGTGATAGATACTATCTTGATTCCATATTTTTATGCCTTTTACTTATGAAGGGCAACAAAAGAAACAATAGGTTTTATTATCCTACATGTTCCATTAGTAACACTCCCTTGATACTTTCCAAGGGTGTCACTGCCTATTTTATTTTGCTTGTGCTTAATGTTTCCCGATTCTACTAGAAATCATATACGAACTTGTTATAGATGTATTTATTGGATTGGTTCATCAATAGTGTTGGGTCAGAATCCCCCCCCTTTTTTTTTGACTCTGCACCATTGATTCCACTATTATTAGTGAGCAATAATGGAATAATTCCTTCATATTCATAGAGATAGGGGACATAATTCACATGGATATAGTAAGTCTCGCTTGGGCTGCTTTAATGGTAGTCTTTACATTTTCCCTTTCACTCGTAGTATGGGGAAGAAGTGGACTCTAAGGGTACTACTAATTGAGTTGAGTAATCAAATCAAACTGTATCAATTGTTTTATAAATCATTCTCGTTTTGAACTTTAACTATTGAATTCTTAATTGAAAATATTCATTTTCAAATATTAATTCAATTTAAATAAAAATATCTTTATTTCGAAATTCCATTGGATTCTGGTGGAGTAATGTATTATATGAATAATACCCTTTCAATCAAACAGATATTTCAATGATTCCCATGTTCGTATTTCGAAAGTAAAGGGGATACAAATGATAGGCAATTTCTTCCAACCGAATTCTTGCTAAATTTTCTATTTCGGTGAACCGGCTCTTACCAGAATTATATATGGACAACGAGGAACAACGGACCCTTTTTATTTGTTTCCCTCTTTACTGTTCAAAGAGAAAGTAGTTCTGTTATTAAGTGGATACGCACTTTCTATGGGAAACAACATAGACATAGTGATTGTCCAACGAGATACTACGCATAATAAGATCTTGCCTTGGGCAAGTCACATATTGCGCACTTACTTTATTATTGTATAAATTTGATTTATGCTTTATCAACTCGTTTCATATCATGGTTCAAACGTTACAAATCGATGGGGTTACTCCTTTTCGAAATCCGAAGAAGTTCCCATAGAACTCCTTGAATCATCTGTCAACGGCTCAATCAATTACTTCTTCGGAATGCGAAAAAACAAAAAAAAAAAGATTACTCGGTTTTTTTTTATTAATATATGCCTATACAATTTTTCCTTCATTGATTTGATTCTTTCGATGGATACCGGGATTCATATTGGAAATAATCAGAAATCTAGGAATTAGAACCATAAGAGTTGCCTTTCTATTTTTTCAGATTGATTGGAATCAATACAAATCAAATAGATGAAGCAAAGAAATAGAATTGGGGTGCTATATACATTACATATATGTAATTGATATCTACATATATGAATATGAAGATACATATTTTAGATTGATCTATATTAAGCCTCTATCTTTATACAGTACAACTTTATACACTACAATAACAGTAATAAATAGTATGGTAGAAAGAAATATATGAATCTTTCTACCATACTATCGGATCTCATAGAATACTGCTGATTCTAGTCCGCTCATTTCATTTAAGACGCGAAATTGGAATCCTTTTGATTTTATTTCTTCAATCATTGATAAGAACTAAGGAGTCAAGTTTCATTCAAATTAATCATTTTGACTGACTGTTTTTACGTAAATGATAAGTAAGAAAGCAGTAGGAACTAGAATGAACAGTGCAGTAGCAATAAATGCAAGAATATTTACTTCCATAATATCATCGTTTTTTTTACTTCGCAATAACTCGGGATTTAATCCCATAGAGATGAGAAATCTTTCACCTGTAAATTCAATGAGATGAATTATATCTCGATGATATTGAATCAGATCAATATCATGAATAACAATATCTGAGCTATCAAATCGATTCATCGTCGAGAATTGAATAGTATAACATAGGAAGATCTTTTATCCATACCGAATCCAAAAATGGATTCCTGATCTAATCTAATCAAGAATTCCTTTATTTATCATTCTTTTCCATTCTTTCTTTCTTTTCTATAAGCTACCACCTTCCTTGTACAATCATCTGATGAAGTATCATCTGACCGTTTTTCCACTTCCAGTGGTTACAAACCCAAACAAACAATAGAAGTCAAATGGAAAAAAAAGACTGAGTTAAGTTCTAAACTCCGTTTTTTTAATGATCTAATTTTCTTGGAAGACAAAGAAGTGTGATAAAGATGAGTCCCAGTCTAAAAGATCTAATATTCCATCAAATTCACTATTTTCTAATTTTTTCTTTTTTCGATGGGATCCGAAAGGAAAAAAAAATGATTCATTCCCTTGGGCGGGATCCTTGTTTGATCTTTCTTTTATTAATATCCTCTTTCCTTGGATTAGGACTGGGACGCATATATCAAAAGTTCAGTGTGCAATTTGAATGAGATAAATTGTTTCAAATTCAAATTAGTAACTGAGATTACACACAATCGGAACCGGAAAAAGAGATAGGTTTAATCTGAAAAGTATTCTATCAGGGTAACTATGTTAAATTCATTTTGTAGCGTACAAGAAATGAATTCCATTTGTGTATGTGCTTCCAGGAAACATAGGGTATTCTATTCCATTACACGGATCGGGAACAATCGAAAAAGTCCGACCCAGTACGGTATCTCTTGGAATTCTGAATATGATGCTACCAATAATTGTACTAATCCACATATGTCTCTCTCCCACCAATCGGTACTAGTTGAAGTAATGGAAATTACCGGATTTGTTTGATGAGAAATGCGAAACGAAAAAGCAAAAAAAAAAAGAAATAAGGATTTCCGTTGGGAATGAAATTCTGCTCCTTGTCCTCTTTTTCACAGAAAATGGAGAGATGAATTGAGTGTTTATTGGATCCGTCGGGACTGACGGGGCTCGAACCCGCAGCTTCCGCCTTGACAGGGCGGTGCTCTGACCAATTGAACTACAATCCCAGGGAAATAAGGTGTATAGCATACATATTCTTATGATTTCATTCAAACCATTTCTATTTAGAATCGCCGTGTTGTAACATAGACGCGAATGATATATTGATATCCACATGGATACGCACTTTAGTGAGAGCGACATGGATTAATCCTTTCGTTATTGTCAAATCGATTGATAATCAATCTTTCAATGAACAAAAAGAGTCTTTTTTTTCTTTCCTCTTTTCCTTAGACTTTATACTTACAGATCCTGATATGAATCTAGATCATTAGCAAGATCCGCATTTGTGGGAACAAATAAAAATAAATAGAGCACAAATAAATAGAAGTAGGGATATATCATAAAGTTTTCTTTTTTTTTTTTTTATTCCTCCTTATCAGGAATTTCTGGAAAACAAATGAGTTATATCATTTCATGGTGGATCAGCGAATTATTGGGCCGAGCTGGATTTGAACCAGCGTAGACATATTGCCAACGAATTTACAGTCCGTCCCCATTAACCGCTCGGGCATCGACCCAGGAAGAATCAATTCTAGGCTTATTGATAATCCATGATCAACTTCCTTTCGTAGTACCCTACCCCCAGGGGAAGTCGAATCCCCGCTGCCTCCTTGAAAGAGAGATGTCCTAAACCACTAGACGATGGGGGCATGCATGCTTGCCCGACCGCCATCATACTATGCTCATAGTATGAACAGTTTTTTTTAATTGTCAATATAATGTAATGGTATGACTAGATCCGACGGATCTTTCTGCCTTTCATGATTCCATAGAATTTTTTGATTCGTCATTTCTATTCATGAATCATTCATTCTAAGCGCCATTCTATATATAAATCTATTAATAAATCTATTATATAAATCTATAAATCGATATTACTCTATTAGATAGTACTCTATTAAATATTCTATATTAAATATTAATATTTAAATAAATATAATAAATAATAATCAATTTCTATAGATAAATTTATCTATAGAAATAGAAAATAATACGAAGGATAGGATCCTTTCAGGGAATGACTTGTCCGCCAGAAAAAAGGTGAAACTCCATTTCTTCCACTTTCATTCATTGATTCACTCGTTGTTAAGATGAGATATGCCTATCTCACACTAAGCCAGGAAATTAACAAACGATAAATCTGAGGCAAGTTATCGAAAATTGTTTTTTCTTTAAGAATTTGCTTCAGGGGACAAATAGAATCTCTTCATCACATGATTCGACGAAATATCTTGGATCTATGTCGAATTGGTAGGTACATGTATCAATCAAGTGAATTTCGTTCTGATAGGGATCAATTCAATAAAAGAAAAGTAATTAGAGTCAGTCTTGAAATAATTCATTGCATTGATATTTATCAAATTCAATATCAATAAACCATTCTTAACCTATACTCGCTAGGGAAATCCAATTTCTCGTTCCCGAATGGGCCACTAGCTACTATGAGTCTATTGCATGTACTTATGTATATAATATATGTACATAGATATATCTTATCCGCATAATGATTCATTCAGGAATTGAATCAAACGCGCCCTTTTAACTCAGCGGTAGAGTAACGCCATGGTAAGGCGTAAGTCATCGGTTCAAATCCGATAAGGGGCTTTCCATTTTTTCATAAAACTCCAGTCTTAGTATTCATATTTGAGCGGAGAATAGAGATATTGTTGATATTTGTAATAAAAAAAAGTAACCAACTGTCTAATTGAATTAGAATAATAACTTATTCTAATTCAATTAGAGTATAGTAGTTATAAAGTTGAACATTTGTTTATTATATTATAATGAATAATGAGAATGAATAATGATAAGTCATTTCTTGAATTGCCAAATATTCCTATTTTCCACTATTCCAATCAAATCCATTGTAAAGATTAGAAATCAACAAAAGAAAAAGTAAGTGGACCTGACCCATTGAATCATGACTATATCCACTATTCTGATATTAAAATTCGATAGAGATGAAATTGGAACAGTGGGTCTTTTTTTATTTCATTTCTTTGGACTCCGCAAGAATTTGTCGATATTTCCGATTAAAT